TTAGATGATCCCTCTAGAAGAGGGGGATTCTATCAAATCTTTCTAGTCTCTAGTCTAGTTACTTCGTTCCCTATTTCTTTTCTACTCGTGAGATCCTAAGGAAAATAATTTTGTTTCTACCGAGCTGAAATAAGAAGCCGAGGGTTCTAGTAAACCAAAACCATCATTTTATAGCTATTTGGCTTCAATCTCCCCCTTTTTCAGCGCAAAAATTGAAGATTTAGTTACGATTGAAAGTTTTGTACTATCATCCATAGATCCTTTATTCATACTCATTCAATTGGAAGAATTGAACCAATCAAAAAATTTATGCTTCTCGACTCCATAATCCAAATTTTTTATTAAAATTCTGATTGCCTTTTGGATAGAAATCGTGAGAATGTATATTATTTCCTCAAATGTCCTATTGAGGGGTAAAGGATTCAATCTTTTTAAGAAATAAAGTTTTTGATCGGAATATGAAATATGAAAAAAATGGAAAGACCCCTTAACTATTTAAGTTGTTAATAGAACGAATCACACTTTTACCACTAAACTATACCCGCTACATATTCATTATTGGATATGAATGGACTATTTGTCCAACCAAAGTAATAAGACGCAGTCAAGATAGTATCAGAATCATAAAAATTCCAGTATGAACACGTAAAATGAAAAAAAAAAATAGGTGAATAGCAAAAAGTTTAGTCTAATTTAAATAGTGTACTAAAGTTTTAAGTATTTTTTTTTTTTTGAAACCTCCCTTTACTTGAACCGCTTAAGTGAATTATTCAGATGAATATCATACTGAACTTCAACTTTCATTTCTAATGAAATTTTTTTTTTCATTAATGAATTTCCAAATTTTCTACTTAAGAATAATAAAATAAAGACGAAAAATATTAGTAGTATATTACTATTATACTATAATACTATTACTAGATATTACTAGAACATAACACTTTTACTATTAAGACTTAAGACTAAATATTCTAATTTATACTCTAATTTACTCTAATTACTTAGAATTTAGAATATACTAAGAATATATATATATAATCTCTAATATTGAATTATTGAATATTTCAATATATAATATATGATATTAATCATATTAATATAGAATTCTAAATATAGAATATTCTATATTAATCTAGATATATATAATTTCTTAAATAATTTCTAAGATAATTTATCTGTTAAACTATCTATTAAAATCTTATAGAATTTCTAAGAATTAGGAATGCCAATGAAAATTACTCTTCTTGTTTCAATAAAAATTTTTATTCGTTGGAACAAAAGAAGTACTGGCCCGGCCAGTACTTATACTTAACCAGGCCGGGCGGGGAAATGAACCTTTTGTACAAAATAAAAGAAGTAAGGTATTCTTTACTATTGGATAAATCTGTTTCGAATCATTGAAGGAAAATAAAAATTGTTCTCAATCTTCACTTTACGTGTGAAATCACATGAGAAATTTCTCATTTGGAATGGGGAGAGATGGCTGAGTGGACTAAAGCGTCGGATTGCTAATCTGTTGTACGAATTATTCGTACCGAGGGTTCGAATCCCTCTCTCTCCGACCCCCTTATAACTTGATATTTTAGAATCAGAATAAATTTCGATTATTTTCTTTTATGAATCTTTTATTTTTATCTAGCATCTATTCCATTTCTTTCTACATTTACCTATGAAATACCTATTAAAAAATAAAGGAAAAAAAAAAGTAAAAACGAATCTAATCTCTTTTTTTATTCTTCACGCCCAGGATTACGCCCCGGATCATTAGATAAGAATCCGAAGATGAAGAGAGAAACAAAGAATATTACTACTGTGTAAACGAATAGTTTAAGAGTAAGCATTACAAATCTCCAAGATAAGATCATTTTTTTTTTAAGGAAATAGATCACCTATTTTACGACACACACTATACACTATTTTGATATGACGCTCTAAAGATGAAAAAAAAAAAGAAGTTTTTTTTTTTGAAATTTCTTTTCACGAATCTATTTCTAACGTAATATTCTAATGTAATAAGATTCGTATTTTTTTGTTACCAAAAATTTCTTGCCATATCCATATCTATAATTAGGTATTGTATGGGATCTTATAAAGGAAAGGTCATAACAAAAGAAGAAAGAAGCTGATTAGCTGATTAAAGATAAAGATCATCGCCCCTTCCCTTATTCAAATGAAATCTCACTATAAAATAGAAAATATCAGAATTTCACTTTTTGAATCGAGGGTTCCTAATGTCCAGACTTATCTGAATCTTCTTTCTGATCTCATTGATTTTAAGAAGAAAAATATTCTCTTTTTTTAATCGAAGACTTTATGAATTGAATATGAATTGAATATAGATTTCATTTTTATCGAAAACTTACAGCAGCTTGCCAAACAAAGGCTAAGAGAAAAAATAGTAAAGGGATAACCGGCAGAATGTCTACGATTGGATTGAAAAAGGCATAAGCCTCGGGCAATTTGGCGAAGAAAAAACTACTAAGGGTAGAATTAAGACAGATACAGATTAAACTAAAGATATTAAACATAACAAATATTCTTTTCTTGTTCTTAAATTCTTAAAGATTAAGATGAGATTGAAATGATAATAAATTATCAGATTGGATTCAGTTGTTTTTCTGAGGTAATTTTTCAAAGAAAAAGGCAGATAAAAGAAATTCTTCTTTTTCTTTGACTTCTCCCCAATCAAGAATCCTTCCTTACATTCTCCAATCAAATAAGAATACAAGGAATTCTATTTTCATACAATATATTAATTGAATTCTAAGTAATGATCAATTAATCTTTTTTATTCTATATCTATATGTGTTGAATCCCAGCGACAACATGTCCTATATTTCTTTTGGTTGGTTATTGACGAATAACCAATATTTAGCTTAGTTTTTCTTAGACCAAATCAAAATGGGGCGTGGCCAAGCGGTAAGGCAACGGGTTTTGGTCCCGTTACTCGGAGGTTCGAATCCTTCCGTCCCAGATCGTTTGCATCAGAAACGAAAGATTCTTCTCTATTGAAATTGAAAATTTTATTCAACAATTTGAATTTGAGGATTCTGATTTTCTCTTTGATCTTACCTTACACGAGACTTATTCTACTTCAGAATAATGAAAACAAAGAAACTTTATTCTCAAATTATCTCTCTTATTTAAATGAAATGAAAATAAGATTCAATTGTAAATGGTAAATATTAAGTAAATCATAATATTAGAATCATAAAATCATATTTCATAAATAAAAAATATTCATATTAGAATATATTAATACATAAATACAGAATTTTTACATAAGAATATATATTGTATATTTTTCTATCTTCTTATTTAAGCTATTTAAGATTATCTTATTAATATATAATTGATTCTATCATTATCATTGAATATTTATGAATATTTCAATGAAATATTTAATTTAGTATAGTTATTAGTTAATATAGTATTTAGTTAAAGTGGCTAAAAACTTTTATCCATTCATGGGGATTTCTTTTTCAGTTGAATGAAAGTAAAGTCAAAGGTTTTTTTGAGGTTTCTATTTTCTTTTTTTTTTTTTAAGAAAAAGAGGGATCTTTTATGATGGACAATCCCGAAATATCTGTTGAATATGTAAATAAGTTTGCTTAAAACTGATTTTTTTTTCATATGAATAATGTTCATATGAGAAAATATGGGGTAATTTGAAGTGAAATCCTATCCTCCGGATAAACACTTATCTTTCAGTGTAGATTATTATGTATCGGTTCAACCAATGACTATTCATTTCATTATTCCATATTGAATCAATTGCATACGGTTCCAATTTAAAAGAAAATTAGAGGGATGTTGTTATGGTAAAACTTCGTTTGAAACGATGTGGTAGAAAGCAACGTGCGACTTGAAGGACATGATTGGCTGTGGATTCTTACATCCACCATTTTCTATACGAATGAAGATGCTCTTGTCTCGACATAGTTTGTTCTGCTAGGAACCTATTTTAAATTCTCTTGGGTTGCTAAATAAAGATACTAAAGGTATATACTAATGGTATATAAAGGTATAGCATATGATGGAGCTCGAGCAAAAATGATTGATTCATTTATCGGGGGAATAATCTAGGGTTAGTGATAATCAATAAGTTAGACCAACTTTGTAAATATATCATCAATATATATAAATGGAGAGGTTCATTTTTGAACAAGTTTGAAATGAAAAAAAAATCAAATTTTTCGAAAATTTCAAACTTTTTCGATAAAGAGTGTATAACAAAGGAATCAATCTTTCGTATGATTTTTCCCTTTTCCATAGAAAGAACAAAAAACAAAAGGTATGTTGCTGCCTTTTTGAAAAGGAGTAAGGATCACCGAAGTAATGTATAAACCTAATGATTTCACAAAGCGCAAAGCAAAGACAACAAATTCCGGAACAAGGAAACACTATTTTCACTTGTCTCAATATTTGGATCAGAATGAGTAAAAAAAAATAGATCCGAAAGGAGACAAAAAAAAGGTTAGAGACAGCTCAAGAAATTCTAAGGATTTCCTTTCGAACTCTTTCAAAACTACCCAACTTGAGTTAGGAGTACGAATGAAATTTCTTTTTCTGTAAAGAAGGAAAAAAGGCTCAAATTACAGTCTAATTCTTTAGGGATCTATTTCTATCTATTCTATCTATATATATTTCTATCTATCTATATATATATAGATAGAAATAGAAATTTAGATAGAAATAGAAATTCTAGATAGAAATAGAAATTCTAGAAATTAGAATCATTTTTTCTTGAGCCGTATGAGGAAAAAACCTCCTATACGTTTCTAGGGGGGCATTTTTTATCTACATCTATCCCAATGAGCCATCTATCGAATCGTTGCAATTGATGTTCGATCCCGAAGAGAAGGAAGAGATCTTCGAAAAGTGGGTTTTTATGATCCGATAAAGAATCAAACTTATTCAAATGTTCCTGCTATTTTATATTTCCTTGAAAAAGGTGCTAAACCCACAGGAACTGTTTATGATATTTTAAGGAAGGCAGAATTCTTTAAAGAATTTCGAGTTTCTTTTGATAAAAAAGAAAGTAAAAACAAGAATCATGAATAAAAAAAAGATAGGGTAACTAATACTTATCTTTGCGTAATTCTTTCTTCAAAGTTTCTTATTTTTTTGTTCTATTCATACTTACTTTTATTCTTCTTTTTCTTATTCGTATTTTTTTCTTGCTTCTTTTTGTGGAACCCCCCAACAAGGGGGGTAATCTTTCTTCTTGTATTTGTATTGTACCTTTCTTTTTTTGATTAAAGTTTTGATTAAATAAAGCCGCTAATTTTTCTATCTCTACCTTATTCCTTCTTTTTTTCCGCTCAAAGTTCTTATTTATTCTTTATGTTGTGCTAATCCAACACAAATTTCTATATAATTTCTTGAAATTTGTTTTCGAAAAAAAAAAGTCCATTCATATTGACAATGGTGTTTCAAACAAATATAATTTGATCGTATATAAATAAAGATTTTTATCCCCATTTCCTCCCCTATTGGATCTTTCATTCACTTTAGTAAAATGGATGAATTTGTTGGATTTTTTTATTTCGATCATATCTACATTTTATATTGATTATATTGATTTATATTGATTATATTGATTCGGGTTGCTAACTCAACGGTAGAGTACTCGGCTTTTAATTGCGACTATGATCTTTTACACATTTGGATGAAGGAATTCGTCTAGACTATTGGTAGAGTTTATAAGACCGCGACTGATCCTGAAAGGTAATGAATGGAAAAAAAAGCATGTCGTAAAAAGAATAGAAAGATAGAAATAAAAAAGAATAATATAATCATAGAATAAAGAAGATTTCTATTACTCATAATATAAATAGAACGAGAATTTTTTTTTTTATAAAAATTTAAGTTCAGTCAAGTATTTCGGGTCTAGTGAATAAATGGATAGAGCCTTATGGCTCCAATTCGAGTAAGACAAAAAAGCAACGAGCTTCCTTTCTTAATTTGAATGATTACCCGATCGAATTACTAATTATACGTTAAAAATAGATTAGTGCCTGATGTGGCAAAAGGTTCTCTTGTGAATTGTGAGTGGACCATTGATTCTTTTTTTTTTTAATCCTAATTATTCTTTATTGTGGATTGGAGACGGATGTGTAGAAGAAATAGTATAGTGATAAAAAAATAATTTTTTCCAAAGTCAAAAGAGTGATTGGGTTGCGAAAATAAAAGATTTTTACCCCTTTTTCTTATTGTTATTTTCTATTTTCTTTCTTTTTTTTAGTTATATTAAAAGGGAAAATAAAACCAAATTGGATAGAAAGGGAAAGGAAAAAGATCTGTAGATTGGGCTCTCTGTCTCCGGGGTATATATTCTTTATTTGTTCTTACTTTTATAGAATCTTTTACTTCTTAAATTCTCATTATGTTTTTTACATCACAGTACAGTATAAAATTATATATTTTTGAAAGTAAAAGTATAGACAGTGCGTAGTATATATTAATACTAGATATATTAATACTAGACTATATTATTCTCATTATTTCTTAGAATAATAGAATAAGAAGATTCTTATTCTATTATTCTAGTTAGAAGTTAGACTTTTTTATACTAAATACTCTTTTAGTATAATTTAGTATAAGAGAAACAATATACTACATACAACATACACATACGCCGTTATGACCATATTGCACTATGTATCATTTCATAACACAAGAAGTGCTTCTCTTTTTTGGTTACATTAGAAATGTATTTCAATGGCAGAATTACAAGGATATTTAGATTGAAAAAAGATAGATTTCGGCAACAAAACTTCCTATATCCGCTACTCCTTCAGGAGTATATTTACTCACTTGCTCATTATCATAGCTTCAATAGTTTGATTTTTTACGAACCTGTGGAAATTCTAGGTTATGACAATAAATCTAGTTTAGTACTTGTGAAACGTTTAATTACTCGAATGTATCAACAGAAATCTTTGATTTCTTCGGTGAATGATCCTAACCAAAATGAATTTTGGGGGCACGAGAATTCTTTTTCTTCTCATTTTTCTTCTCAAATGCTATCAGAAGGTTTTGGAGTCATTCTGGAAATTCCATTCTCGTTGCGATTAATATCTTCCCTTGAAGATAAAAGAATACCAAAATCTCAGAATTTACGATCTATTCATTCAATATTTCCCTTTTTAGAGGATAAATTAACGCATTTAAATTATGTGTTAGATCTACTAATACCCCATCCCATCCATCTGGAAATCTTGGTTCAAATTCTTCAATGTTGGATCAAAGATGTTCCTTCTTTGCATTTATTGCGATTGTTTTTCCACGAATATCATAATTTGAATAATCTCATTACTTCAAAGAAATCCATTTACATCTTTTCAAAAAGAAAGAAAAGATTCTTTTGGTTCCTACATAATTCTTATGTCTATGAATGCGAATATCTATTCCTGTTTCTTCGTAAACAGTCTTCTTATTTACGATCAATATCTTCTGGAGTCTTTCTTGAGCGAACACATTTCTATGGAAAAATAG